AAAAAAATTATCCCATGGAGACCTGTATAATTATTGGGTTTATACCAATGAACAAAAAAAAGAATAAAAATATTGAGACATAAAAAAAATATAAGAATAAATAAGACGAGATTCGTCCCCCCCCCATATATCTGATCCCTTCACCTATAAGTGAACTTGTAAGACCAACTCCATTTGTAATTCCATCAATTATATGTCTATCAAAAAACTGAGTTAGCTTGGTTATTCCTCTTATACCCATGACTAAAACTCTAGTATAAAAAATATCTATGTAACCACGATTATATGACCAATTGTATATAACACTTTTTATTTGGTCCAAGATAATTCTCTTAGGTCTCCCTTTTACAAATGAATTGATTAAGTCCAAATTCTGGAAAAATGAATAAACAGACCCATATAAAATATATGCTATGAATAATCCGAAAATGGCTATACTTACTGAAAAAATGGAATTTGTAAAAAATTCATACCAATTCACAGAATAATTCGAATTTGGATGGAAAAGATTTTTGGATGGGGTTAACCATTTCGATAATATATCAAAATTCATTACTCCTTGATCAAAAGAAATTCCTATTGATCCAACGAACAAAGTAAATAGTACCAATACAAGTAGAGTAAATAGCATAGTATTGTCTGATTCGTGAGGATACATGGAAGTATATTTATTTCCAAAGTAAGTACTAAAGTATCGTATCTTATCATTATCAATAAATTGATATGGATCTTTTGAAAAAAAGTAGACCTTACTATTCATTGTTGATAAAAGTAAATTTTTCTTGACTGTTTTTGGTGCTTCTTTTCCCCATAGAGATATTGAATAGAACGAGTTATTTTTAGTGCTACTGTGATTTTGAAAATAAACGCGTAAATACCCATCAAAAGTAAGTAAATATACCCGAAACATATAAAATGCGGTTAATCCTATTGTGAAAAAAGGTATTATTGCAAAAATTGGTGAATATAACCAACTATCATTAAGAATTTCGTCTTTGGACCAAAAACAAGCAAGAGGTGGAATACCACAAAGAGAAAGTGTACCTAATAAAAAAGTCGTTTTTGTAATTGGAACATATCTTGTTAAACCACCCATAAGAACCATATTTTGACTTTTTTCTGGTGAATATCCAACAATAGGTTCCATTGAATGAATAATAGATCCAGATCCTAAAAACAATAAAGCTTTAGAATAGGCATGAGTGATCAAATGGAATAAAGCCGCTCGATAAGAACCTATACCTAGAGCTAACATAATATAACCTAATTGAGACATTGTAGAATAGGCTAAACTTCTTTTAATGTCTCTTTGAGCAAGAGAAAAAGTAGCCCCTAATAGTATTGTTATTACACCTATTAAAGAAATGAAATTCATTATATAAGGTATGTCTATGAAAAGAGGAATAAGCCGAGCTACAAGAAAAATTCCTGCTGCTACCATAGTAGCAGCGTGTATAAGGGCCGAGATAGGAGTAGGTCCTTCCATGGCATCAGGTAACCATACGTGGAGGGGGAATTGTGCAGATTTAGCAACTGCACCGACAAATAATAAAGAGGCACACAAAGTAGCAAATAAGGAGCTGACCCCATTATTATGGATCAAGTTATTAGCTATTTTGAACAAATCCCGAAATTCCAAACTACCTGTTATCCAATAAAGACCTAAGATTCCTAATAATAAACCAAAATCTCCTACACGATTAGTTACAAAAGCTTTTTGACAAGCACTTGCGGCAATTGGTCGTGTGAACCAAAACCCTATTAATAAATAGGAACACATTCCCACTAGTTCCCAAAAAATATGAATTTGTATCAAATTAGAACTAGTAACTAATCCCAACATGGAAGTATTGGAAAAACTCATATAAGCAAAAAATCTCAAATATCCTTGGTCGTGAGACATATAATTGTCACTATAAAAAAGAATCATGACTCCAACAGTAGTAATTAGTATTGACATAATAGAAGTAAGTGGATCGATCAAATATCCAAACTCTAAGGAAAAATCAATATTTATGGTCCAAGACCATAGATATTGATAAATAAAACTTCCATTTATTTGTTGAATAGACAGATTGGCCGAAAATCCCATAGCTATACTTAACAGAAAAATACTAGGAAAAGCCCATATACGACGAATATTTTTTGTTGCTGTCGGAATAAATATAAGTCCAAATCCTATTGACATAGTAACTGTAAGTGGAAGAAAAGGAATTATCCATGCATATTGATATGTATGTTCCATAAGAAAACAAACAAATTGAATTTTTTTTTTTTTTTATTTAAAATTGTTTCCGATTCACCAATTCTTATCTCTTTCGAAAAGAACAATAAACAATAATAATGAAATATATATATATAATAATAAATAATAATATAATAATAAATAATAATAAAAAAATTATATATATATTATTTTATTTTATGTTAAATTATGTTAAATATTGAAAGTAAAAAAAAGTAAAAAAACTATTATTCACAGAATAATGATTAAAAAAAACGATCTATTCCGAACAATACATGTCTTTCACATACAACGATAAATAAAAAAAAGTAACCCTTTTTGAATGGCAGTTCCAAAAAAACGTATTTCTATGTCAAAAAAACATATTCGTAGGAATATTTGGAAGAAAAAAGGATATTTAACTGCAGTAAAAGCTTTTTCTTTAGCAAAATCGGTTTCTACCGGACATTCAAAAAGTTTTTTTGTGCGACAAACAAATAATAAAGTCTTGGGATAATCGGAGTTGACATAGCCCGGAGAACTGAAAATTTTTTAAGATGAACAATTCACATTAATTAATGTATTGAACTACTCAATATTAGTTATAACTAGCTGCTGTGGTATGTGGTATGTAGAATAAGAGTTTTCTGTATATTGGGTTCTTATTAAGAATAGTATTTTTTCCCTATCCATTAACTTTTCACAATAGAAAAATAGGATTAAGATTTTCTATTGTGAATAGTAAAATTGACATAGAAATTTAAACTCTTTTGTTTTGTTATATACCTAACCTAAAACTTAATTGGTTTGTTAAATGTTACCTTATTTATATTATATAAATATTATACTTATTTATATTATATAAATATTATATAAATAAATATACACAATGAAGAGTATTAATACTTAATGATACTAAAGTATCGGAATCGTTAGAAAAATTCCCAATGGATTTAGTGATGAAATTGTAATACATATGAGATCTTAGTTATTTTATTTATTTTTTTGAAAAAAATAAATAAAATAGAAAGAAAAAGGACAATTCTTAATTCTATACCTCGACTGAGAGCAAAACTATCGAAATTTAAACTCTATCGGGGGAACTTAGTTTATAGTACGTCAAAGTTGATTGTTAAATACTGAACCTAGGACGATACTAACTAAAGATTATTTTATTGAATGAAGATTCAAATATGAATTTAAACGAGTCTTTTTTCATCGATTCTAATGTTTCCTAAACTATATTGAATCCTTGATTCTTGACGATTCAACATGACTTGAATATTATTATTTCAAGTAAGCCGCCATGGTGAAATCGGTAGACACGCTGCTCTTAGGAAGCAGTGCTAGAGCATCTCGGTTCGAGTCCGAGTGGCGGCATCCTCTAAAAGAGACACAATGTATCTTATAATGTATTTAATTTCCGATTGAAATTCTGTAATGGGACACTTTTTTTATGATATTTGTGACTTTAGAACATATATTAACTCATATCTCTTTTTCGATCATTTCAATTGTGATTACGATTCATTTCATGAACTTATTAGTCTACGAAATCGTAGGATTACGTGATTCATCGGAAAAAGGGATGATAGCCACCTTTTTCTCTATAATAGGATTATTAATTTCTCGTTGGATTTTTTCGGGACATTTTCCGTTAAGTAATTTATACGAGTCATTAATCTTCCTTTCATGTAGTTTATTTATTATTCATATAATTTCCAAGAAATTGAACCATAAAAATGATTTAAGCATAATAACTACCCCAAGTACTATTTTTACTCAAGGCTTCGCTACGTCGGGTCTTTCAACGGAAATGCATCAATCCGCAATATTAGTACCTGCTCTACAATCTCAGTGGTTAATGATGCACGTAAGTATGATGTTATTGAGCTATGCAGCTCTTTTATGCGGATCGTTATTATCAATCGCTCTTCTAGTCATTACATTTCGAAACAACATCCATTTTTTTTGTAAAAGCAATAATTTCTTAATTAGATCATTTTTCTTTGGTGAGATTAAATACTTGAATGAAAAAAGAAGAAGTGTTTTTAAAAACACTTCTTTTCTTTCATTTCGAAATTATTACAAATATCAATTGACTCAGCGTTTGGATTATTGGAGTTATCGTATGATTAGTTTAGGGTTTACCTTTTTAACCATAGGCATTCTTTGTGGAGCAGTATGGGCCAATGAAGCATGGGGATCTTATTGGAGTTGGGACCCCAAGGAAACTTGGGCATTTATTACTTGGACCATATTCGCGATTTATTCACATACTAGAACAAATCAAAGTTTACAAGGTACGAATTCGGCACTTATAGCTTCTATAGGATTTTTTATAATTTGGATATGCTACTTTGGGGTCAATCTATTAGGAATAGGTTTACATAGTTATGGTTCATTCACACTAACATCTAATTAAATAAGCTACATGAAAAATACATAAGAATATCGTCCCATATATAACGAAAGTTTGCTTGTTCGAGTTTTTGTTTTGACAACCTGTCAAAACAAAAACTCGAAATGTATCTCATTACAATATCTAATTCACTTTATTTTTTTGCATTGTACAGCGAACGATTTTTTTTTTTTATCTTAAAATTAAAGAATTATAAGACTTTTTGTCTCGTTAATGAAACACTATCTATAAAAGTAATTAGATAGGATAGCTTGTACCCTGTCAACTGATAACGAGAGAACGAAATCAGGATAAATACCAATCCCTATTATGGGTAGAAAGATACAAATTGAAACAAATAGTTCTCGTGGTCCAGAATCCAAAAAATTAGAGTGTGGAACATTGAATAGCTTGTATCCATAGAACATCTGACGTGCCATAGATAATAAATAAATAGGAGTTAATATCACTCCAATTGCCATTACAAAAGTAATTAGTATTTTTGGGATTAAAAGATATTTTGGACTAGTAATTATTCCCAAAAATACTACTGATTCCGCAACAAAACCACTCATTCCTGGCAATGCAAGAGAAGCCATCGAGAAACTACTGAACATAGTAAATATTTTTGGCATTGGGATGGATATCCCTCCCATTTCGTCGAGATAAACAAGACGTATTCTATCACAACTCGTTCCCGCCAAGAAAAAAAGTGCAGCACCAATAAATCCATGAGAGATTATTTGTAAAATAGCTCCATTTAGTCCCATGTCGGTTATAGAACCAATTCCTATAATTGTAAAACCCATGTGAGATACAGAGGAATAGGCTATTCTCTTTTTAAAATTGCGTTGACCGATAGAAATGAAAGCTGCATAGATTATTTGTATCGTTCCAACTATTACCAACCAGGGAGAAAATATAGAATGAGCGTGGGGTAATAATTCCATATTGATCCGAATCAATCCATATGCTCCCATTTTTAATAAGATTCCAGCTAGAAGCATACATGTACTGTAATGTGCTTCTCCATGGGTATTTGGTAACCATGTATGCAGGGGTATAATCGGCGATTTGACAGCATAAGCAATAAAGAAACCAAAATATAATATTATTTCCAATGCCACAGGATATGATTGATTAGCTAATCTTTCAAAATCTAATGTTGGTTCATTGGAATCATATAAACCCATACCTAGAACTCCTATTAAGAGAAAAATAGAACCCCCTGCTGTGTACAAAATAAACTTTGTAGCCGAGTATAGACGTTTTTTTCCTCCCCACATGGATAAAAGTAAGTAAACAGGAATTAATTCTAACTCCCACATGATGAAAAAAAGTAAAAGGTCTCGAGAAGAAAATGATCCTATTTGACCGCTGTACATTGCTAACATCAGGAAATAGAACAATCGCGAATTTCTCGTAACTGGCCAAGCTGCTAAAGTAGCTAAAGTAGTGATAAATCCTGTCAGTAAAATGGGTCCTATGGAAAGTCCATCGATTCCCAGTCTCCAGTGAAAATCAAAAATATCTATCCATTTATAATCTTCTTCCAATTGGATTAATGGATCGTCCAATTGGAAATGATAACAGAATGCATAGGTTGTTAGAAGAAGTTCTAATAAACATATACAAATAGTATACCATCTAAACATCTTATTTCCTCTATGAGGAAAAAAGAAAATTGAGGAACCCGCGAATATCGGCAAAACTACAAGTATTGTTAACCAAGGAAAATAACTCGTGATAAAGACAAGATATGTTTTGACCAGAGAAGCCCGTGCTCGAAATAATCAATTTTATCGAGCACGGGCTTTTGTCGGTAAAGAGGAATCAAATGATTCAAGTGGAGTTTTTTGTAACGTATCAATAAGACAGACCCATGCTGCGAGTTGTTTCATGCCATAAATAAACACGTACACTCAAAAAATCTGTTGGGCAGGCGGATTCACATCTCTTACAACCTACACAGTCTTCGGTTCTTGGTGCGGAAGCAATTTGCTTAGCTTTACATCCGTCCCAAGGTATCATTTCCAATACATCTGTGGGGCAGGCTCGTACACATTGAGTACACCCTATACATGTATCATAAATTTTTACTGAATGTGACATTGGATCTATAAATTACAGTTTTGAACATAAAAAATTTTCGATCTGGTAAAATAAAATTAATAGTAAATGAATCATACATTTATATTGTAGACACCAGACGAAGCAGTGGTTTATCAAAATTTTAAGAATCAATATATTTCTAAATCTGTTCATGAAAAAAGTCCAAGAGACTTTGATTTCTCTTTCAACAACCATGATCATGCGAGTTGCACATGTGAATTCAAATTGACCAAAAAATTGGTCAATATTTCAATATTAATTCAAAGTATTTATTCAACATGAAAATATTTATTATTCATATTATTCAATAGTAAATTAATTCAATACTATTATAAATAAAAAATAATATTAATATATAATAATAATTATTATTATTAAAAAAAATAAAAAATAATAAGTTAAAATAATAAAATTATAATAAAAAAAAAAATAAGTATATGTATATATTATATAATTATATATATATATAATAATATGATATAATAATATAATAATTATAATAAAATAATGAATAATAACATATTAATTCTAATAAAATTAGATTAGAATTAATTTAATTTTATTTTTTATATAATATTTATTATAATTTTAATATATAATTTTAATATTATATAATATCTAATAGATTAATATTCTATGTGATATTATGTATCTTATGATCATAACTAATTATTCAACAAATTCGATTGATTGATACGAGTTGATTTTCTGTTACGATGGATTGATGAAACAATAGCTAGCCCAATAGCTGCTTCAGCAGCCGCAACAGCTATAACAAAGATTGAGAAAATGTCGCCTTTTAATTGGCGACTATCAAATATATCAGAAAATGTTACGAGATTGATATTAACCGAATTGAGTATAAGCTCAAGACACATAAGTGCTCTAATCATCTTTCGACTTGTGATCAATCCATAGATACCGATAGAGAATAAATAGACACTCAAAAAAAGTACATGCTCGAACATCATTGACTAACTCCTTATCAATCTCGATTCATTTCAATATGAACAACAATTCAACCCATTCGATTGATTAGAATAGAACGATTACAGAATAAAAGAAGGTATTGGCAATAGATAGGTTTAATTAAAAACCTTAAACCTTTCCATTAATTTTATTTATTTAGAATTTATAAATCTTAGAATGAAATTCTAAGTATTTATTATTGACGGGCCATAGTAATTGCACCTATCAAGGAAACTAAAAGAATTATGGAAATAAGTTCAAACGGAAGATAAAAATCTGTTGATAAATGAATACCAATTTGTTGAATGTTACTTATTAGGTCCTGTTCTATAATATGGTTTGATCTTGTAGTCCAAAAAATTCCGTACCATGACGTATCTGGGATAATAGTAATTAGTGAAAAAAGAATACTTGTACAAACTAGTGAAGTGACCCCATCTCCAATGGTCCAAAAATGGGAATCATTGGAATATTCTGAACCATTCATGAACATTACAGCAAATATTATTAAAACATTTATAGCTCCAACATAAATAAGTAGCTGTGCAGCAGCTACAAAATAGGAATTCGATAGAATATAGAATAAGGATATACAAACAAGAACCAATCCCAACGAAAAGGCGGAAAAAATGGGATTGGTAAGTAATACTACTCCCAGACCTCCTAATACAAGAACTGATCCAAAAAATACTACAAGAATATCATGTATGGGTCCAGGTAAATCCATTATTAAAATAATAAATTAATAAATAAGTCGAAATATTTCATGACCTTACTGAATGGTCCAGGAAAGGAAAAGGGGTTGCCCCATTTTTTTTCTTGTATATGATGCTTGAATTAAAACTTTTTTTTTATGGATTAATGTAGATATAGATAAAATTATCGAGAAAAGAGTAATGGGGATTGTATATTTCTAAATCATCACGAGAAAATATATTCTCAGTTTAAATCAAAGAATAATTCTCAAAAATCTAAAATTATTAGTTATTATTTGTAGTTACTGACCAAACAAAATAAAAAAAGCTTGGGTCTTTTATATCAAAACTAAATATTAGTAATTGGTAATCGTTCTTGAATCAAAGAGTTTATCTTTGTCTATTTTGATTTGAGTCGAATTCATAACTGTTTGAATTGTGTAATCTCCAATTATTGACATTGGTAACCGACCCAAAGCAATTTGATTATAATTCAAATCGTGACGATCAGAAGTAGAAAGTTCATATTCTTCAGTCATTGATAAACAGTTTGTTGGACAATACTCTACACAATTACCACAAAATATACAGACCCCAAAATCAATACTATAATTAAGCAATTGTTTTTTTTTAATATCTCTTTCAAATCTCCAATCAACAACGGGTAGATCTATTGGGCATACACGAACACATACTTCACAAGCAATACATTTATCAAATTCAAAGTGGATTCGACCACGGAAACGCTCTGATGGGATCGATTTTTCATAAGGATATTGAATAGTTATAGGTAAACGATTTGTGTGGGATAAGGTAATTACGAAACTTTGACCAATATACCTTGCAGCTCGTATTGTTTGTTGACTATAATTCATGAACCCAGTCACCATAGAGAACATATTGTAAATATCCAAGAATAAATTGATGTTTCTTTCTCTTGTTTGAAAGAGGTTATGAATCTGGAATATCGTTATCGTATTTTCTTATTTATAGTGAAACAAGTTGGGAAGAAGTTGTCAATAATAGATTACCTAAAGAAATAGGTAAAAGAAATTTCCATCCAAGATTTAATAGCTGGTCCATTCTTATCCTAGGCAAAGTCCATCTTGTTGTGATAGGAATGAACAGAAACAAATAAGCTTTAGCTAATGTAATAAAGATACCAATTGTAATTCCAAAAACTCCGGTCATTTTATTTATTCCGAAAAGTTCAGGAATAGATATGTACGGAATAGAAAAATTCCACCCACCTAAGTAAAGAACTGTTACAAATAATGAAGAAAGTAATAGATTTAGGTAAGAAGCAATATAAAATAAACCGAATTTGATACCTGAATATTCGGTTTGATAACCTGCTACTAATTCCTCCTCTGCTTCCGGTAAATCAAATGGCAATCTCTCACATTCGGCTAGAGAAGAAATTAGAAAAACAATAAACCCTATAGGTTGACGCCACAGATTCCACCCCCAAAAACCATATTTTGACTGTGCTTCAACTATATCAACTGTACTTGAACTATTAGATAATCATAGTCGATAATAACATCACTGTTCCCATCGCTATTACAAAACCGTACATGAAACTTCAGCTTCATACGGCTCCTCTATGGCCACAAATAAATTTAAGGACTGGTTCGGTATTTTCACCCTCTTTGGAGGATAGATCGAATAAAGATATATCGGAGAGTCCAAAATTAGACCAATGGAATTCTGTCCGCTATAATAAGAAAAAAAAAAAGTGCTTCCGAATTGATCTCATCCTTATAATGATAATTTTTCTTTGTTCGGTAATAACTTAATCTTTCAATAAAATATTCGTTATCAATATATATATTGACATAGGCATTAGTTCATAAATAATGATAAGAATTCCGTATGTATGAATACGGATATAGGAAAGAAAGAATGAATAAAAAAAAATTATTTATTCATTCGATTATTGCATTCCATTTCTTTTGTTCCTGTTCTTCTGTCTCAGAAGAAGGTATTTAGAAAAAAAAAAAAAAAAAAAAAAATAAAGGATTAATTCGTTCTTGATAGTCATTTCTTTAATCAGTGAATAGGAGCATACTCGAGATCGGAATCGAAGGGAGATACTTCTTGATCATTTCTACCAACTTAAAGCCCTTATTATGATTCGTTTTATGCAGAAATATCTCTTTTTTTGATACCTTACATTATCCCCATTACTAATCCTTTGTGTACCTTGGTGTTCCTAACTGTCCACCGATTTTTGATTGATCCCCGGTATGTTAATACATACAAGGCAGTAGTGGAAACTCCATACAGTTGATCTTTTGCACCCGCTTCAAGATATCATGACTAATCAAAGAATCTCCATCTTGGGGTAAACAGTTTACGCTGCTTATGTTTACTTTAATTTCATTCTTGTACATAGGGAATGAGATTTTCTCTTCTTACTGCAAATTTATAAGCCGTTTTGTTTCACTCATATAACTATCTGGTTTAATTCATCGATGAATAAAAAAAAAATATCTATTCAATACATTCAACCTCTTTTCTTTATTTATTTCTAGGAAAGAGGTAAAAGTTCATGTTCCAACGAATCACACGTAGAGATATTGATAACACACATAGAGTTAATGGTATTTCATAACTAATAGATTGAGCAGCAGCTCGTAGACCACCTGAAAAAGAATATTTATTATTCGATCCATATCCTGACATAAGAAGCCCAATAGGGGCAATACTTGAAATGGTGATCCATAAAAAAACACCTATACTGAGATCACCTAAAACAAGGCGGTATCCAAAAGGAATTACTAAATAACTTAGTAGAATTGATATGACCGCTATAGACGGTCCGACACTAAACAAACGAATATCCCCTCTAGATGGGAGTAGGTCCTCCTTAAAAAGTAATTTAGTCCCATCTGCTAGAGCTTGAAGAATTCCTAACGGACCAGCATATTCAGGCCCAATACGTTGTTGTATCGTTGCAGATATTTCTCTTTCTAACCACACAATTACTAGTACCCCTATTATGATTCCAAATATAAGGATAAAAATGGATACAAACATCCATATGAGTCCATAGATTTCTTTTATGGATTCCGATGTATAAAAAGAATTGATAGCTTGTACTTCTGTCGTATCAATTATCATTTCAACGATCAACTTCTCCCATAATGATATCTATACTACCTAGTATCGTCATGATATCAGCCAATTTCATTCTTTTAACTAGCTGAGGAAGAATTTGCAAATTGATAAAACCGGGTGGGCGAATTTTCCATCTCCAGGGGAAAATGCTATTATCCCCTATCAAATAAATTCCTAATTCTCCTTTTGGGGCTTCTACTCTGACATAAAGTTCTTGTTTCGACAATTCAAAATTGGGTGAAGGTTTTTTACTAATAAATCTATATTCAAAATCATTCCATTCGGAATTTTTTGCTCTATCAAAGCGTCGGACTTCTAAATTCTCATAGGGACCTCCAGGAATTCCTTCTAGAGCCTGTTGAATAATTTTTATAGATTCCCCCATTTCACCTATTCGTACTAAATAACGAGCTAACGAATCTCCTTCTTTTTGCCATTGGACTTCCCAATCGAATTCATTGTAACACTCATAATGATCAACCTTACGAAGATCCCATTGGATTCCAGAAGCTCGTAACATTGGTCCTGATAAACCCCAATTTATTGCTTCCTCTACACCAATAATGCCCACTCTTTCAACTCGTTCCAAAAAAATAGGATTCCGTGTAATAAGTTTTTGATATTCAAGAACCCCTGTTAAAGAATAATCGCAGAAATCCAAACATTTATCTATCCAGCCATGAGGTAGATCAGCAGCTACTCCTCCGATGCGGAAATAATTATGCATCATTCGCATACCTGTGGCGGCTTCGAATAAGTCATATAACAACTCTCTCTCTCTGAAAATATAGAAAAAGGGAGTCTGTGCACCGATATCTGCCATAAAAGGTCCAAGCCATAACAAATGAGAAGCTATACGGCTCAGTTCCAGCATAATTACTCTGATATAACTGGCTCTCTGAGGTACTTGAACATTTTCCAATTGTTCTGGTGCATTTACCGTTATTGCCTCTGTGAACATAGTAGCTAAATAATCCCAACGTGTTACATAAGGAAGATATTGTATAATTGTTCGGTTTTCTGCTATTTTTTCCATTCCTCTGTGTAAATATCCCAATATGGGTTCGCAATCAATAACATCTTCACCATCGAGAGTAACGATCAGTCGAAGAACACCATGCATTGATGGGTGGTGAGGGCCCATATTGACTATCATGAGATCTTTTCTTGTAGCCGGTATAGTCATACTTTTTCTTCCTTAATTCATTATTCCACGAATTCCTCAAAACGAGGTTCATCAAAATGAAAAATCTAATAAAATAAAAAAAAAAAATTCAAACGATTAAATTAACGAGTTTTTGGTTCCCGAATATCCAACTGATCCATTAATTTCTTATAACGGACTCCATTTTTCTTTGACAAATAAGCCAGGATCCGTTGACGTTTTCCCAGAATTATTCGTAGACCTCTTTGGGCTAAAAAATCTCTTTTGTGCAATTCCAAATGTGAAGTAAGTCTACGTATCTTACTGGTGAAACTTAATACTTGAAATTCAACAGAACCTTTGTTTTCTTCTTTTTCTTCTTGTGAAATAACTGAAATGAATGAATTTTTGATCATAAAAAAATGTTTCTATCTTTTTTTCTTTCCCATGGATTTATTTTACTTTACCGAATCGATCAGGAAAAATAAAAATAATAATCTTTATGCCTGTTTTTTTAATCTAGTACACACAAAAATTTGGATTTTTTCCTATTTTTTTCTTTTCTATCCAAATCTTAAAATTTGATTTGGATAGAAAAGAAAGAGAAAATACATTTCTACATTCTCGGCTTTCATCTACCGAAAAATATCAAAAATATCACAGATATATAGGAAATATACTATTAACAAATTATGAATCGTGGATACATATATATCCTTGACATACTAAAACGACTGCCATTATTGGTATTAAACCAATAGCGATTCATACAAGCTAAATCTTCTAATCGGTAATTGGGCCAAAGAAACAATTTGCATTTAATGAATTTATTTGTATCTGTATTAGTATTAAAATGTTTGTCCTCATTCAAAAATTTTCCAGAGTTTCCTATGTTGCTTTCATTGCAAAATACTAAATTTCGATCCACAAAATTCCAATTACGAGAATTAAAACAAATTAGAATTCTCAATTCTCTACGACGTCTAGGAGATAGAATATTTTCAGGAACAAAGAAATCATAATTACTTTTGTCTCCATTCACAAGTATATTGTCGTGTCTTGCAACGGATTTATCAAAATTCTTCTTATCAACATATCTTTTTTTTATACATTTTCTGTTAGTTTGGTGCTTCATTTTATCGATCAATGAAATACCTAAGGTTTGATATATAAAAAATTTTCCATCCCTTTTTATAGATAAACGAATCGGTTCGACAATCAATATTCCTTTTTTTATAAATTCTGTAAGAGTTAGATTTTTATGAATTAGTATTCTATCCAGACGCATCTCTCCTCTTTGAATCGAGGATATAGCAATTTTGCTTGGATTTTTCAGTCTAAGTAGGAGACAATATACCTTGATATTACTGATCATTTTTTGATTCAAGGAGTCATTCCATCTTAATTGAAAAAGGAAATATTTTTTCAGAAAGAGATCCAGTTCTGCTTCCTTCTTTTTATTGGATTGTTTTTTCTTTTTACCATTTTTAATGTCTGATCTCACGTAATTGTCTTCAACATTCTTTTTTTTATTTTGACTAATATTTTCATAGAAATCAAAATTAAAAAGAATAAATTTGATTGGTATGATCCATGGTTTAATCCTATATGCATCAAAGAGTGGCACAAATTCTGGGAAGAACCGGGGTTCTATATTTGATATGGTACGATAAAGCTTTTCTTGATTCATTCCCATCCAATCAAAAAAAACACTTTTTTGATTGGATGGTTTAATTCCTTTATGAATTGTCTTAGAAAAAATATCTTTTTTTTTTAATTTTTTGATAATTTTGTTTTCAGTCTTAGTATTTTTCTCAATTTTGGTGCTGATATGCGTATTGGTCCAGGTCTCAATGTCGATATTTTTTCTAAGACAAATATGGGGAATTCTACAATCAAAATATTTTCTATCCAGATTTTTATGTGTAGCAATAATATATTCCTTTTCGAGAAAATTACCAATAGGTATACTTACCAATACATAAAATGATTCGGGTTTCAGTGTATTCAAATTGTATGGAATTTCTTGGTCTCCTTTTACTTGCAATGTTGATTCATAAACCTTCCTATTCCCATAATTCATATATTTATGTGATAAAAGAGAATATCTGTAGTGTTTTTTAAATTTTTCTTTTTGACTCGTTAATGAATCCACTGCCATCACATAATAATTTTTTTTCATGTAATGAATTAATTGGTCTTTTTCTTTTTTATGTGAATCAAATTTAATTGAGTTTTTTTTTTGAATCGTAGAACGTTGGTTGATTCTATTTCGCCATTTTTTAGGTACTAATCGAGACCATTTTGTCTGAGATAAATTGTATTGATAATGGCCCTTTAACCAGTTTTTCCATTCATTTTTTTCAGACTTATAAATTTTCTTTTGCTTTGATTTGGAATCAAATATTCCTCGTGTCATACAATAATCTTTGATTTTATCCTTAATAAAAGAATGGGTCCTGGTATATTGAAGTACAGGTCTCAAGTGATACTTGTTAAGTAATTGGGTTTGTGATAATTTGTAAAATACATATGCTTGGGACAAGGAGGATAAACCATGATTATAACAATGATAAATATTTGAATTATTATTATTGATATTAGTATTAGAAAACGATTTTTTTATAGTCGAAATAAAGTTCATTGTATTTTGATCTGTTTCATCAATTCCTTCTCGATTTGTTTCATCGTTGTAAATCGATTTTGTGATAATTTTTTTTGTTGATTCAAGGAAAAGTTGTGCATTGATCCTAAAAACAGTAATCATACGTAGAAAGATATCTATGTATATTTTTTCAATGAATGATTTCATAAAAAAATTTAATTTACGTAAAAATCGGATCTTTTTTCTTTTAAATATCTGCAAAATATGTTTCTGTGATTCCGATTTTTTATCATCACAAGTTAGAACTATTTTTTTCTTGTCTTTTGTGATTCGTTCTAATTCTATTTGATTCCTGATTGTGACTATCCTATCAGCAAGATCCTTTATTTTTTTTTCTATGAGTGAGTAATTTGCCCAATTCATGGATCGAATTCGAATGGTTGATTCGCGAATAATCTTATTATTTATTTTAGAATCTCTTACATTTTCATTCGGTTTATATACTTTTACCTTCCTCGATTCAAATAAGAAAATGGGGTTTACTTTTGTAATTTTTTTTTTTATTTTTTTTTGGAGTTCTTTATAAATGGGCTCAAAAAAAGAAGGTCGTTTTCGGGGAGAACCAAAAGGAACTTCTGATTCCATTCCCCAAATTGTTAAAAAACAAAAATCTTCTTTTTTTCTTTTTTTTTTCATTTGATCTCTATGATGAGATCGTATTTTAGATCTTCGCCAAGGTTTAAGAAAGAAAGGAAATATAATCTTTATCTGAATACCCTCTGTTAACCAATCCTTTGGAAATTCTGTTTCCGATAATTGAACACCATTATAGGTGCATTTAACATGTGTTTCTCTATCCCATTCCTTCAAATCCTCATACCACTCAGAGTATTGGAATAATAACATACGACCAATGTTTTTAGCTATTATCAATAAAGGTAATACAATGTATTTTCTAAGAAAAGATTGGATTACTAACATTGAACCTCTTATTGCTTGAGCAAATATAATGTTATCCCAAGTTTCTGATATTGCTATCTGTTCATTTTCCGCTTTTTTCGCCTCGTTATTCCTAAAAAAGAGATTCATCATTTCAGAGATATCAAAAAAATAAAAAAAAAATGTTTTGTATATTCGATCCAAAAAAAGCGGGGAATGTGCATTTGCTTGAAACATTTCCAAAATAACTGTTTTACGTCTTTGAGTACGCATGGATCCTTTTATGATATCCCTACGAAAATCCGATTGTTTCGAGTAGCGTATCAAAGTCACCTCTTCTAATTGATCAATATCAATAGTATTATCCGTATTAGTATTCTCATTATCAGAATAAATTACCACATGTTTGGCTTTTCTTGAACGGATTTCATTATCTTCCGTCGATTTTTCCTCATTTTCTTCCTCCTGTTCTTCCAGAGCATTGGTCAATTTATATGACCATCGAGAAACCTTTTTACTGATTTCTTCTATTCCAATAGATTCATTTCTAGTTGTTTGATCATTTGGATCAATTGTAATTATATCGAATAATAATTTCAAAGATTTTGCTTGACTTTCTGAATCAATTTTTCTTTGTTCTTCCAATAAGGAACAGTTTTTAAAACAAAAATTGGGTGTGAATTCAAAAGAAAATGAAGTTAAGGAATTACCAATATAATTTAAAAATGGTTTACCACCACCAAGTGAATTCTTTTGATGTTCAAATTCTAGGAAATTTTTAGGAAGTAGCTCATGGATCTTATTTATCCAAAGACTTTTTATGGAATCTTCCATATAAGGGATAAAATCATTCATGATTGTACATAAATCAAATTTTTTTATTGCTCCACGGCATGGTCCGTTCAATAAAGGATCATATGTTTTGGTCAAGCATTCTTGTTCATTCTGATGATTGCAAAATCTAGTACTTTTTTCGAGCATATCTAGAGCAAGAAATCCCTTTTCTTTTTTTTCTTTTTCTAGAGCTTTTATTCGACTTATTAATTCATTGCTCAAGTTGTCTTTTTTTTGTTCATTGGTATAAACCCAATAATTATACAGGTCTCCATGGGATAATTTTTTTGTCGTGTACAAAGACATTTTTCGTTCTATCATTTCCGAAAAAGTCGATAAACTAGGTGGATATGTAAAAGATATTTTTTGTTTCCCATTACTTGGACATGTAGAAAAAAAATATTGTGACATTTCATTTCGTACAGCATTTTCAAACCGATCATTTTTTATATAT